TTGCGTTGGTTATTTTCAACAAATCATAAAGATATTGGTACTTTATACTTAATTTTTGGTATATGGTGTGGATTAGTTGGTACAGGCCTTAGTTTATTAATTCGTTTCGAGTTAGGAACTTCAGGTGCTTTTTTAGGTGATGATCACTTTTATAATGTAATCGTTACAGCTCACGCTTTTGTGATAATTTTTTTTATAGTAATACCTTTAATAATTGGGGGTTTTGGTAATTGAATGGTTCCTATTCTTATTGGGGCCCCAGACATAAGTTTTCCTCGTATAAATAATATGAGATTTTGATTACTACCTCCCTCTTTTATTTTTCTTCTGTGTTCAAGTCTTGTAGAAGGAGGTGCTGGAACTGGATGAACAGTATACCCTCCTCTAAGGGGACCTATTGGTCATGGAGGTGCTTCCGTAGACTTGGCAATTTTTTCACTGCATTTAGCAGGGATGTCATCTATTCTAGGTGCGGTAAACTTTATTACTACTATTTTTAATATGCGCTCTCCTGGTATAAGGATGGAACGTCTAAGCTTATTTGTATGGTCTGTATTAGTAACTGCCTTCTTATTACTTTTATCATTGCCTGTATTAGCGGGGGCTATTACTATACTGCTTACTGATCGTAATTTTAACACTAGATTCTTTGATCCTGCTGGAGGGGGAGACCCTATTTTATATCAACACTTGTTTTGGTTTTTTGGTCATCCTGAAGTTTATATTTTAATTTTACCTGGTTTTGGAATAATTTCACATATTTTAAGTAATTTTTCTTCAAAGCCAGCTTTTGGGACTTTAGGTATAATTTATGCTATAGTGTCTATTGGCCTATTAGGTTTTATTGTTTGGGCTCATCATATATTTACTGTGGGTATAGATGTAGACACTCGGGCTTACTTCACAGCAGCTACTATAGTGATTGCTGTACCTACTGGGATTAAAGTATTTAGCTGAATAATAACTCTATATGGGACTCAAGGGCCTTACAGTGCTTCTATGTACTGGGTGTTAGGTTTTATCTTTTTATTTACTCTTGGTGGTTTAACAGGTATTGTTCTTTCTAATTCAAGTTTAGACATTGTACTACATGATACTTATTATGTAGTAGCTCACTTTCACTATGTTCTGTCAATAGGAGCCGTTTTTGCTATTTTTGCTGGATTTGTTTACTGATTCCCTGTGATATCAGGATTGACTCTCCACGAACGATGAGCTAAGGTTCATTTCTTATTAATGTTCTTTGCGGTTAATTTAACTTTCTTTCCTCAACATTTCTTAGGATTAGCTGGGATGCCTCGTCGATATTCTGACTATCCTGACGCTTATTATAAGTGAAATCAAGTTTCTTCTTTTGGATCTTTACTTTCTGTATTTGCTGTAATTATATTTGTGTTTATGCTGTGAGAGGCTTTATTGACTCAGCGTTCAGTTCTATTTTCAGTAGCTCCTGGTCTTTCTCGAGAGTGAGATTATTGCTTACCTCCTGATTTTCACAGTAATACCGAAGTTTCTGTAACACCTGTATAACCTTAGAGATGAAGTATATAATGTACGTTTTATTTACACTAAAAAGGTTTTCAATTAGAAACGTCTCTAACTATAGATTTTTGGTTAAGAATTTACTTTTATAACATAAATGGAAAATAAAAGTTTATTTAGAATTATATTCTTTTTGCATAACGGGTCAACTAAAATTATCTCTTATTAGATTTCCCGAAAATAGAAGATCTAACTTACTTCTTGTAATAGAAAATAAATTATTATGTTGAATTATAATATGAAGAAGGTAATTTAGGGGTGAAACGAAACGCCTACAATTCTATTGATATCTGGATATAAGATAAAAGTATTTAGTACTTAAAACAATTATAGAGTGTTTAGACTTTATAATAATAGAATATTTATTAATTTACTTAAGATAAGGACTAATAATTCCTATCTTATTTATTTGTTATAATTAATTTTATATTTGGATCTATTTCTTTTCTTTTTATTAATAATAATATCCTTATTAGTAAATAATGTTGGCATTAGTAATAAATTTATTATATATTTAAATGCAAAAAAGGAACTCGGCAAATATTTACCTTAACTGTTTACCAAAAACATAGCCTTAAGATTTTATTTAAGGTGACGCCTGCCCAGTGCTAAATGTTAACGGCCGCAGTACCCTGACTGTGCTAAGGTAGCAAAATCATTTGGCTTTTAATTGGAGTCGGGAATGAATGGATTAATAGGGTGAAGCTGTCTCTTTTGTATTTTATTGAATTTTCTTATTAGGTGAAAATGCCTATAAGTAGAAAAAAGACGAGAAGACCCCCGGAACTTTTACTAACTGTTAAATTATATTAACTACTGTTTTTGTTGGGGCAACATGGGAATAATAAACTTTAAAACTTCCTTTATCTATATGCCGACTTAGTATGAAAAATTAAGTTACCCTGGGGATAACAGCGTAATTCTTTTAGAGCTTGCGACCTCGATGTTGGACTAGGAATTTGGTTGGCTAGCCGCCAATTTATATGGTTCTGTTCGAACTTATTTTCCTACATGATCTGAGTTCAGACCGGCGTAAGCCAGGTCAGATTCTATCTTTTATTGTTCTATTTTTAGTACGAAAGGATTAAAATAGATTACTTTGTTTTAACTTGGCAGAATTAATGCACCTGATTTAGGATCAGTTTATAGTAGATTTTACTAGTTGGCGATATACTTTATATAGAAGATCTAGTTTGCATCTAGAAAGAAACATTTATGTTTTTTGCCATATTTTCAAAAACAGTTCTCGAGAATACTAACTTTGGAAGTTAGAGGATGACGAAAGTCATTTTTGAATTTGCTTTGAGGCTTTCTTCTTCTTTCTTTTTGTTTGAGTATTTCTTTATCTATATTTAAGACTCCTAGAAGGATAGCAGCCACTATTGTCTTCTTAAGAGGTGGGCTTGTTTCTTGTATAGCTCTTATGTCAAGATATTGATTTTCTTATGTTTTATTTCTAGTTTATGTAGGAGGTTTGTTAGTAATATTTATTTATGTATGTTTAGTGAGAAGAAATTTTCCTTTTAAATTAGATTTAAGTTGGGGAGTTTTTAGCTTAGGTCTTTCCGGTCTCTTATTAAGCAGAGTTTCTAGCCCAGAGCTGAAATCAGTTTTAGGACATAATAATTGAAGTTCTGGTTCGGATTTAATAGAAGATTCTAATTTACCCTTATTTCTATTTTTAACAGTATTGCTTTTGGTAATACTTTTAGTGGTAGTTCGTAGTAGAGGTATTGGAAGTGTAAAAATTGATGGCTAATTTTAAATCTTTAAAATTTTCAGTTATTCTTTTAAGACTTTTTATTACTACTTTTTGTCTTAGAATAGGGGCTTTTTTATTAGAAGAATCATTCATTCTAAGAATTGAATTATTTGAACTTTCAAGAAGTAGATTTGGGTTTGACTTGGTTTTTGATAAGACTAGTTTGAGTTTTGCTTCTGTTGTTATAATTATTTCTTCTAGGGTTTTCTCTTTCAGTTATAGTTATATAAGAGAAGATCCGTTTCAAACTCGTTTTTTATGAATTTTATTGGCCTTCGTAGGATCAATAAATCTATTAATTTTTTCTGGTAGCGTATTTTTTTTGTTTATTGGATGGGATGGTTTGGGAATTACTTCTTTTGCTTTAATTATTTACTATCAAAGTTCTGAGTCTTTAAGTGCAGGTTTTCAAACTTTAATAATTAACCGTATTGGGGATGCCTTAATTGTTCTAGCTACATTTATATTTGTAATTCTTGGACAGTTTTCTTTTATCAGTTTACCATTTAATTTTTGAATTGTTCCTTTAGTAATTATTTTAATATTCGCTGGTCTTACTAAGAGTGCTCAATATCCTTTTAGTTCTTGGTTACCTGCTGCTATGGCAGCCCCAACACCTGTTAGAGCTTTAGTTCATTCTTCAACTCTGGTTACTGCTGGTATTTTTTTAATTATTCGTTTAAGTTATTGAATTCCTCTCCCACCTCAGGGTTCGAGGACTTTACTGTTTTGTGGTGCTGTTACTTGTCTATTAGGTGGTTGGTCTGCTACTTATGAAAATGATTTAAAAAAAATTATTGCCCTTAGTACTTTGAGTCAGCTTGGGGTCATAGTATTTTGTCTAGGTCTGGGGTTACCTTCTCTTGCTTTATTTCATTTATATACTCATGCCTTATTTAAAGCTTTATTATTTATTGCTGCTGGACATGTTTTAATGACTGCTTTTGGAGCACAGGATATTCGTCTTTTAGGTGGGGTAGGTATACTAATACCTTTTACTAGTGTCATTTTTGGTGTTAGTAGTTTTTGTTTAGTAGGAGCACCTTTTTTAAGTGCTTTTTACTCAAAACATATAATCTTAGAGAAGATATTTATAAGTCCTGGTTCTACTTTTAGAACTATTTTAATATTGGTTGCCACTTTCTTTACAGCTAAATATGTATCTCGAAGCATGAAGTGTATTTTATGGAGAAAATCTAATTATTCTCTATTATCCAAAAGTTCACCTGCTTCTGTTATTTTACCTATGACTATTCTCTCGTTGGGGGCTATTGCCAGTGGGAAATTTATTTTTCTAGTTGACATCTCTAATTTAGAAGAGGCATACATTTCTTCCATTTTAGGTGGTTTAATTAATTTTGTTACTATTTTTGGAGTAGTTTTAGGGTTATTTGATTCTGCTAATCCTAAAAATAGTTTTTTTCTGTCTACAATGTTCTTTTTAACTCCTATAATTTCTTATAGATCTAAAATTTTATCTCCTTTAGTTAATAAGATAACAAATTTAGATTATGGGTGATTAGAACCATCTTTTATTATAAAATCTAGAATCCAAATAGTAGGATCTAGTTTTACTTCTTTTTTTATATGGCCTAATATACAATTATCTATAGTTCGAAGTGGTTTAATTTTTTCTACATTATTGTTAATTGCTTTTACATTTAATTTCTAGAGTTGTAACTTGTTTATGTGTGTTGTTAGGTGTTGCTTTTTTCACCCTTTTAGAGCGGAAGGTTTTAGGTTATGTTCAGATTCGTAAAGGTCCCAATAAAGTAGGGATTTGAGGTATTGTTCAACCTTTAGCGGATGCTGTTAAACTATTTGTTAAAGAGAAAACTATGCCTCACGGAAGTAATCAAGTTTTATTTTGATTTGCTCCGGCTCTTAGGTTAATTTTAGCTTTATCGGTTTGATACTTATATCCAAGAAGGTTTTCATATGGTTCCGTTTGCTGAGGAATACTCTTATTTTTTTGTATTACCGCTTTAAATGTTTATGGGGTTATATTAGCTGGATGGTCTTCTAATTCTAAATATGCTTTTTTAGGAAGTCTTCGTGCTGCTGCTCAAACTATTTCTTATGAAGTAAGAATACTTTTAATTCTTCTTTTTGCTGCATTAATTTTAATCTCTTCTAGTTGGGAAGATGTGTACAGAAAATACTATCCTGTTTTTATTTTAATAGTTCCTATAATAATTGTCTGATTTACTAGAACTGTTGCTGAAACTAATCGGGCTCCTTTTGACTTTGCTGAAGGTGAGTCTGAATTAGTTTCTGGTTTTAATATTGAATATGGAGGTGGTCTTTTTGCATTGCTATTTTTGGCCGAATATGCAAATATTCTATTTATGTCAGTAGTCACTAGTGTCTGATTTTTTAGTAGAAGATTTTTAGGTCCATTATCTTTAACTATTAAAAGATTTCTTTTTGCTGCATTGTTTTTATTAGTTCGGGGCGCATATCCTCGCTATCGTTATGATCTATTAATAATACTTTGTTGAAAGTCTTTTTTACCTTTTTCCTTGGCTGCTCTTTCGTTAATTACTATTTCAAAAATTATTTAAAACTATAGGTTAATTAGACCATTGGCCTTCAAAGCCGAGAGTGGAGGTTCTTCCTGGTTTTGAAAGTCTAGAACCTTATTATTTTGGTGGCTGAAGTTTAGGCGATAGACTGTAAATCTTTTTATGACATTTTGTCCCAAAACTAACTATGGGATGTCCCATTTTCGTGTTTTCGTAGTTTTGTTGCTTTTTGTTACTGGCCTGGTTTGTTTATTTGGGGGAATTGCGGCTTTTTGTTTTTATCAGGTTCATACTTTAAATATTTTATTAAGATTAGAAGTTATTATATTAAGTCTTCTAGTTATCTTATATACATTTAATTCCTTTAGAGGTTCTCCTAGATATTCTTTTTTAGTTTTGTTAACTTTTGCTGCATGTGAAGCAGCATTAGGGTTATCTCTATTAGTAAGAATATTACGACTTTGGGGTAATGACTATATTAGTTCATTAGGTTCTATAAAATTTTATTGCATAAACTTCGTCAAATAAATCCTTTAGAACATTTAACTGCTCTACCAAGTCCTGTAAGTATTTCAATTTGATGGAATGGAGGCTCTATCTTAGGGTTACTTTTAGGCTTACAAATTGTAACAGGTCTTTTTTTATCTATACACTATACGGCTGATTTAGTTAATACTTTTTCTTCAGTAATTCATATTGTTCGAGATACTCCCGGAGGATGGTTATTTCGTAATTTTCATGCTAATGGTGCTTCATTATTTTTTGTCTTTATCTATCTACATATGGCTCGTGGGTTATATTACCAAAGATATATCACCCAACCTCGTACTTGAATAATTGGAGTAACTATTTTTATTGTTAGTATGGCTACAGCTTTTTTAGGTTACGTGCTACCTTGAGGTCAAATAAGTTTTTGAGGTGCTACTGTAATTACTAATTTACTTTCTGCTATTCCCTATTTAGGACCATCAATTGTAGAGTGAGTTTGAGGTGGATTTTCAGTTGGTCAATCTACTTTAAATCGTTTTTTCTCATTACATTTTATCTTACCTTTTTTAATTGGAGGATTGAGTGCCTTGCATGTTATTTTATTACATGAAAAAGGATCCACAAGCCCAATTGGTGACTTAAATCATGTTAGTAAAACTCCCTTTCACCCTTATTATTCTTGAAAAGATTTAGTGGGATTTTTAGTTTTAGCTATCGTAATTGTCCTTTTAGGATTTTTTTATCCTACGGTTTTAGGTGACCCTGAAAATTTTATTCCAGCTAATCCTATAGTAACTCCTGTACATATTCAGCCTGAGTGATATTTTTTATTTGCATATGCTATTCTTCGATCTATTCCTTCTAAATTGGGTGGGGTAGTGGCACTGGCCATGTCAGTTGCTATCTTTTATTTCTTGCCTTTAGCTACAAATAAATTGGCAACTCCGGCAGCTTTCACTCCTCCTTATCAAGTAACATTTTGGTTTTTTATTGTGTTTTTCATCTTACTTACCTGGTTAGGGGCTTGCCCAATTGAAGAACCTTATATATCTTTAGCTGTACCTTTAACATTTATTTATTTCTTATGATTTATTTTATTTATTAGAGTTCCTGCACTATGAAAAAAGTTAATTAGCTAGGTCAATCTAGTTTATAAAAATATTAGCTTGTCGAGTTAAAGATGCAAATATATTGCGATTGATTAAGAAAGTAGCTTAAATTTAAAGCTAGGCATTGAAGATGCCTCTATAGGAGTATCCTCTTTCTTAGTGAGTTTTTGAGGTCAACTAAATTTAATAGATCCTGCTTCTCCTGTTCAAAGAGAAATATTACTTTTTCAAGACCATGCAATGGTACTTTTAATTGGTATTTTTACTTTTGTAGGGTTTTTAGGAGTAAAATTAGCATTTAACAAATTTACTTCTCGTAATATTTTAGAGGCGCAACAATTAGAAACCATTTGAACTATTGTTCCTGCCTTAACTTTAATTTGATTAGCTTTACCAAGTCTTCGTCTTTTATATTTATTAGATGAACAAACAAATTCTGGTATTATTTTAAAAAGAACAGCACATCAGTGATATTGAAGTTATGAAGTCCCTATATCTGAAAATGTTTCTTTTGATTCTTATATAGTTCCTGAGTCTGATTTAAATCCTGGGGATTACCGCTTACTGGAGGTCGATAATCGCGCAACTCTCCCCTATCAAATAGAAACTACAGTAATTACTACTTCTGCGGATGTTTTACACTCTTTTGCTCTACCTAGAATAGGTCTAAAGATGGATGCCGTGCCGGGGCGATTGAATACTATAAGAATGTTTATTGAGAAGCCTGGAGTTTATTATGGTCAGTGTTCAGAGATTTGTGGTGCTAACCATTCTTTTATACCTATTGTAATTGAGGCAATTAGGTTATCCGATTTTGTAAAATATTTAGAAACAGCCGAATAATCTTTAGTTAGTATATTTGTACATTTACCTTCCAAGTAAAAAGTCTACAACAGTAGCCTAAAGATACTAGAAGCTAGGTTAACTAAACCGAGGACTTGTGGCGTCCTAAATTTACTTTAGTAAGTTCTAGTACATATTTTTTGGGCAGTGCCCTCTAAGAAGCCCAAATCTTCTTGTGCCTAACACCGAAAAAATAATTGACATAAAGAAACTATTGTTTATCTAAGATGCTTAAAATCTTTGCATTAATTCTGCCACTTTATGAAGAAACTCGAAATGTTTTTCTTGTTTTTTTAACTTTATTAGCTGTTAAAGGTAAAGAATTAAAAAAAGATCGAACATTAAATAGTAGTGTAAGAAATGCTAAATTAGTAAGGGCAAAAACTAAAATTCCAAGTATAGGGCTTAACTGTGGCAATCATATCGACCTTTACAGGCTACCTTTTAATTAACAGTTAAATGCTGATATCAGCTTCGACATGAAGAGTAGTAGTTTAATTAAAACTACAAGTTGCAAGCTTGTTATTGTCCTTTAGGTCCTACTCATTAAGGGTGTTCTTCAGCATATAATTTTATTAATAATGAAAAAATATATGCTTGTACTACACAGACAAATACTTCAAAGAGAGTATATCCCACATTAACTATTAATAATGGCACCATTTTTAATATACTTACTGATGTAAGACAATTAGAAATAAGAGATATTACAATATGTCCGGCTCTAATATTTGCAATAAGTCGAACAGTAAGAGTTAGCGGTCGAATAAGAGTTCTTACTGTCTCAACAAATACTAAGAACGGGATTAGGGCCCCTGGAGCACCTGCGGGTGCTAAATGGGCAGCAGATTCTTTAGGAAATTTTACTCATCCTGATAAAAGTAAAGTAAACCAAAGTGTTAGAGCTAAACTTCTAGCAGTTCAAAGAGAGCTTGTTCTTCTATAAGTTAATGGGGTAAGTCCAATAAAATTTATTTGAACTAAAAAGAATATTAATCTAAATAAAAATAAAGGTAAAGGCAGAATTTTTTTCTGGTTGGTTTCTCTAGTAGAGGATAGTGCTATTTTAGATAATAAAATAGGACTAACATTTCACGAGTCGCTTAAAAAAAATCTTGATGTAATTATCAAAGGTAGAATTCAAACAACATATCTTATAGTACTAAATTGGTTGCAGTCGAGAGATGAAAATAAATCTACTATCATAGAAATTCAGGAGGTAGGTCCTCAATTCTAAGGCCGAAACTTAGCGCGATTTTCGCTTCTGAACTAATTAATCTAAAGGCTTGTTAGCCACTTTTGTCACGAAAAGACAATGTTATAATTTTAACTATTAAGACAGAGACAACTTCCGTTACCTCTACTGTGTTACGACTTATCTCATTTTTCAACGAGAGTGACGGGCGATTTGTACACGACTTTTTAAAAGATTCAAAAAATACTTCTTTATTTTTTACTTTTAAGTCCAACTTCTTTTAAGATTTCAATATAAATTCCGTAAATAATTAATACTGTAACTCACCTTAAAGTCTTAACTATAGGCTGCACCATGGCCTGTCTTCTCTCTAGCAAGAGGGTTGAAAATATCTTAAATACATTCTGTAGACGGCGGTATACAAGCTTTTAAGTTAAGTTCTGTTTTTTGTGGGTTGTCAATTACCTGGTAAGTTCCCCTAAAATTTAAAGCCGCCGCCATACTTTTTAAGTTTTAACCTTTTGGTCTTAGTGCTTAGGACACATTTTTTGCTCTTTATAATAGGGTATCTAATCCTAGTTTATATATCGAGTTTTGGCAATATATTAGTAAAGTAGAATTCAAATTAATATCTATTTCACTTGTATATTAATTTTTATTGACTAAAGCCTGGCCTAACTTTCTTATTTTTCATGGCTAGGTGTGACCGCGGCTGCTGGCACCTAGTTTGCCTCACAAAACAAACATTAATTAAATTAGTATTTCTACTATTGTTTAATATTTTTAGCTGGGTTTTATTCTCGCAAAGCTACCATGCATAATTTAGTTTTAAAATAAGATTCTATCAAAGTAAAGTAGGATCAAAGGAAGATTTCCTCTATTGTTGGGTTATGAGCCCAATAGCTTATATTTAGCTTACCCTTTGAACTAACTTCTTACTCAGTCTAGTGCTCCTTCATTTCATTCATGAAATATCCCAAACAATAAAATTGCAATAAAAAGTAAAACGATTATTAAAATGTTAACAGAAGTTGTTGAATAAAAAGCACTTAAAACTGGAAAAAGTAAAGCTACTTCCACATCAAAAATCAGAAATAATACTACTAATAGAAAAAACCGAGTAGAAAAGGGGGCACGTATTTTTCTTAAAGGGTCAAAGCCACATTCAAATGGTGTTATTTTTTCTTCTAACCCTCTTTCGATGTTAAAATAAGTTAAAAAATATACTACTAATAATGCTCCAGAAAGGACTAGCCCAAATAAAACGGAACTGAAAAACAATCTAGTGTTTTCACTAGGTGGTCAAATTTTGACCTAGAAAGGCTTTCAAAACCCTTATATACAAAAAGGATAAAATTGAAGCTGCTAACTTTAATTAGGGGGTTTAACTCCTCCCCTTTTTTAATTTGCTTTCCTTAATTTATGGTTTATTAGCTTTTATATTTTTTAGGTTTTGAGGTAGAAATATTATTGGCTTTAGAGTTTTATCTATATTAGCCGTTATTTTAATATCTCAAAGATTTTTTTCTTCCTTTAATATAGTATTTAATTTAACTTCTCTTTCCAGGTTTATATTAATACTTAGTATTGCACTATGTTTCCTCTCATTAATTGCTACCCCTGGATCTAAATCTTATTCATACCAGTGTACAGTTGGGTTATTAGCTGGATTTTTGGTTCTTGCTTTTAGTTCATCAAACGTCATTAATTTTTATGTTTGATTCGAGGCTTCTTTAATTCCTACCTTGATTTTAATTATTTGTTGAGGATATCAACCTGAACGTTTACAAGCTGGAACTTATATAATATTATACACAGTAGGAGCTTCTTTACCATTACTAATTGTTATTATTTGACGATGTTTAGAAAGAGGATCAATAAATATTTTTTTAATGGGGAATAGTTTATCGGATTTTTTTGGAGGTGCTTTAATTTTCGTCTACGGGGCTTTTTTAGTTAAATTACCTATATATGGCGTACATCTTTGGCTTCCAAAGGCTCATGTAGAAGCTCCATTAGCAGGTTCAATGATTCTAGCCGGTATTTTATTGAAATTAGGAGGGTTCGGTCTATTTCAGATAAACAAATGTTTTTCATTAATTACTAACTATCAAACTTCTTTTTTAATTGTTTGTGTAAGACTTTGGGGCGGACTTTTAGCTGTATTAGTATGTCTTCGTCAAGTGGATGTTAAATCTTATGTGGCTTATTCTAGAGTAGGTCATATAGGCTTAGTTTCAGCAGGAGTTATTTTAGATCGAACTTGAGGGGTTAGAAGTGCTCTTGTAACTATAGTTGCTCATGGGTTTGCTTCATCTGCTTTGTTTAGCTTAGCCTTCTTTACTTATGAAAAGAGCCATTCCCGTGCTATACCTTACATAAAAGGTATACTAAAATTATATCCTATTCTTTCTTTGTGATGATTTATTTTTTGCTGTATTAATATAGCTGCTCCTCCTACTATTAATCTCTTAGGGGAGATAATAATTATTCCTTCGGTCTGATTTTCTTTCTGAGGGTTAGCTGTAATCATAACAATTATAGTATTTATAAGGGCTGCCTATAATATGTATCTTTATTCAAGGATTAACCACGGTGATGGTTCTTTTTATTTAACCAGAGGAACAAATTTAACAGGACATGAAATAGTGACTTTATTAAGACATTTTATGCCATTGTTAATCATTTTTAAATCTTCTATGTTTTTATTATATAACAGAATACTGTTATTCGGAAGGGAAATTCCCAGTCTTTGAATTACAAAATCAATGCTTTTATTTAAGCTATTCCGAATATGATCCTCATCAGTAAATTCTTACGTAAAGAAATAATCAAACAACATCTACAAAGTGTCAGTATCAAGCTGCCGCTAAGAATCCAATATGATGTCCTTTATCAAAATGTAAGAAGACTAATCGGAAAAAACATACTGTGATGAAGGTTGCTCCCACTATAACATGAAGTCCATGGAACCCTGTCGCCAGGAAGAAAGTTGTTCCATAGACTCTATCCGCAATAGAAAATGCAGTTTCTGCATATTCTCCATATTGAAGAAAAATAAAATAAAATCCTAAAATTAATGTTATAAATATTCCTTGAACTGCTCTTTTTTGATCTCCCTCTTCAATGCTATGATGGGCTCATGTAATTCTAACTCCAGAAAGTAAAAGTACAGAGGTATTAAGTAAAGGAACTTGGAAAGTCTCTAGTGTAGAGATTCCAATTGGTGGTCATGTTCCACCAATTTCAATAGAAGGTGCTAATCTAGCGTGGAAATAGGCTCAGAAAAAAGCAAAGAAAAAACAGACTTCAGAAACAATAAATAAAAATACTCCAACTTTTAATCCTCGTATTACATATGAAGTGTGAAGTCCCTGAAGAGTTCTTTCTCGAACTACATCTCGTCATCATAAAAATGAAATAAGCGCTGTTGACACTAGACCTAGGGTTAACAGTGTTATTCTTCCTCCTCGAATATAATATACTAGCCCCGCTGGTATACATAAAATAGCAAAAGAATTTAATAAAGGTCAAGGACTAAATTCTACTAGATGATATGGGTGTCCATGTATGTGCATATGTATTATTAAATTTGCGTTTTGTTATTATTGACCTTTTTATTAAGAATTTAATGGAAAGGTAAATTAGAGCAGTCGCCGGCTGAACGGATGCCATTGATGTTGGTAAATATGAGGGTGACCTTACTGCTTTTTGTCTTCTGCTAATCTATTATTTTTGAGTTTACTGGTAACAGGTCCTGTTGTTAGGGTGTCTTCAAGAAATTGAATTATTTGCTGAGCTGGAGTTGAGTTAAGTTTCTTAGGGTTAATCCCTTTATTATTTATAAATAATAAGTATGTGTCCCTTACTAAAGAATCAAGTATAAAATATTTTTGTATCCAGGCTCTAGGCAGAGGAATTTTATTCTATTCAGGCCTAATAATATTTTCGGACTTATCAAGTATATTTAATAACTTTTTATTTATTTTGAGAATTTTTCTTAAGTTAGGTGTATTCCCTATACACTTTTGGGTTCCTAGCGTAGCAGCCGGATTAGATTTAATTCCATTATTTTTTATTTTAACTGTTCAAAAAATTGCTCCATTTGCTTTTCTAACTTTAATAGTTAATGAGTTAGACGAAGTTTTCAGTTTAGGAATTAGCCTCTTAGGAGGTGTGACTTCTCTTGTAGGGTCTATTATGGGAAACAATCAAACTGATCTTCGAGCTATATTAGGCTGTTCTTCAGTTGCTCATAGGGGGTGATTAGTATTAGGTTGTTTAACTGGATATTTTTGAGGATACTTTTTTATTTATTGTATTAGTTTATTTATTGTCTTTATTTTCTTAATATCTCCTCTATCTCTTTCTGAGACAGGAATAGGAATTTTGTCTTTAAGGGGACTTCCTCCTTTTTTTATGTTCTTAGGTAAGTGAGGTGTACTAAAAAGCTCTCTAGAAATTGGTTTTCCTTCTTGATTAATTTCATTCTTTTTGTTAGGTGCTGTCATTAGATTAGGTTTCTATCTTAAATTTTCTTATTCTTTCATATTAAATAATAGTGGATTAATATGGAAAAAAAGTCAAAATAGTGTGGCAGTTTCTTTTCTAATATTTAATTTTTTTATTTTAACTTTATTTTTTATTGTATAGAAATAACTCTTGATGGCCGAGATTTAGGCGATAGATTTTTAATCTATTTACGAGTTCAACTCTCAAGAGC